TTTCACTTTTGCCAACGATCCTATCATTGGAATAATTGGAAATAATGTATCAAGCTTCTTCATAGTATTATCCATTAATAATGAATTTTCTAACAATTGACTCCGTACCACTGAAATATTTGGTCGTATGCTTGAAAGATAACCCAAAAAATCAAAGGAATGCTTGGATAATTGGTTTATATGGATTCGTCTTGGTTGAGACCATACATAAAAATGACATTGCCAAAAATTGACAAGATAATATCTCCACTTATTCATCAGAAGAGGGGTATCTTTTGATACCAGAATCGATTTTCCTTGATAGCTAACATACTGTATAAAAGGATCCTTGAAGAACCATAAGGTGGCCGGAAATAAGACTTCTTCGACAGGATATTTTATTTTTTCATAAAAACGTATTCGCTCAAAAAAGATCCCAAAAGAGGTTAATCGTAAATGATTAGATTGGTTACGGAGAAAAAGTAAAATAGATTCGTATTCACATACATAAGAATTGTATAGGAGCAAGAATAATCTTTGATTACTTTTTGCAAAAATGGATTTTGGGCGAGTAATAAGAGTATTCCAACTATAATACTCATTAAGAAAGAGCCGTAATAAATGCAAAGAAGAGGGATCTTTCACGTAGTAGCGAAGGGTTTGAACCAAGATTTCCAGATGGATGGGGTAGGGTATTAGTACATCTGATGCATAATTTAAATGTGGAAATTTATCCTCGAAAAAGGGAAATATTGAATGAATTGATCGTAAATTATAAGATTTTACGGTTTCTGTCTCCTCTAAGGAGGATACTAATCGTAGGGAAAACGGAATTTCCACAATGACTGCAAATCCCTCCGATATCATTTGAGAATACAAATTTTTGGGGTACCCAAAAAATTTATTTTGATTAGAATCATTAACGGAAATAATCAAATGATTCTGTTGATACATTCGACTAATTAAACGTTTTATAATTAGTAAACTGGATTTCTTGTCATAACCTACATTATCCAATAAAACGGATCTATTTAAACCACGATCATGAGCAAGGGCATAAATATACTCCCGAAAGATAAGTGGGTATAGTAAATGGTGTTGCTGAGATCTATATAATTCGAAATATCCTTGAAAGTCTTCCATTTAAAATTCAATTTTGAATCAGAAAAGAAATAGATGATTTATTGGGTTATCAAATGATACATAGTACGATACAGTTAAAACAAGGTATTTATAGTAAGAAAAAACTAGATACCTCGGAAACAAGTCAAACTCATCAACGGACTCTCTAGAACCTCCCCTTCCTTTCCAGATAATAGATTTATATTCATTTATAGGATAAGAAGATAGTTAGAAGCCCTTTATTTTATCAATCCAATCGCTCTTTTGATTTTGAAAAAAGAAATCTCTTTATCAATATACTACCTTCTTCTACACATTTATCTCTACCCCATAAAGGGGAATAGCTAATAGTTAGGACTCATAAGAAATTTCTAATCCACTCATCGGAAAAGCTTTTCCCGCATTAGGCACTAATATATTTTTAACATCTAATTAGATGGGGGAATCATTCAAAAATTAAGAACAGAAGCTCGTTACTTTGTTATTTCCCTAGAATTGGAACCTCTAATAAGGCTCTACCCATTTATTCACTCGACCCCCCCCAAAAAAAAATTCTTTTTTTAATTGATAATTGAATTGAAACAATTGAAATAAGATTTTGGACCTATTCAATAAGAAAGAATGAAATATTCTCAGAATTATCCATTGCTACGACATGCTGCTTTTTCCATTGATTCTTTTCAGGATCAGTCGTGGTCTTACAAACTCTACCGATGGTATGGACGAATCTGTTTCTTCATACAAATGTGTAAAAGATGCTAGCCGCACTTAAAAGCCGAGTACTCTACCGTTGAGTTAGCAACCCAAATAAACAAATTAAAATGTGTAGATACAATCAGAATCCCAATAAATAACGAAATTGAATGGCACAACATAATCAAACCATTAAAAAAACAATGAAAAAAAACTCTAACCCGCTCTAAACATAATAAAAATGAACAAATCCGACGAAAATATAAAAATTCTCAAATAAAAGATAAAATAAAGTCAAAGATTTTCCAATATTTATAGACCGCCTCCTGGCTCTCTTCTCTTATATTATCCATTAATTTAGTATATATCGAGTTTGATTGATTTAAATCTTAATCAAAAAAGACTTCCTGTATGACAGAAAATCTAAGAAGATTATTTGAATGAAATAAAATCTATGGAACAGGGATAAATGGATCCGTTTATCCACGATCGGATTATATTTATTTGATACACTGTTGTCAATATTAATATTGACAAAAGCGTAAGCATACAAAAGATAAAACAAGTTCTAAATAGAACTAACAATTTTGATTTCAATCAATTAAAATTAAATAATTTGATTAATTTTAATTGAAATAGAAAAAAACGAAAGACTTGTGTTGGATTGGCACTACACTATCACTATATAGAATATTAAGTGAAAGACTTAATTAAGGAAGACGGGGGAGAAGTAGAAAAAAACGAAGTTTATTCAATAACTAAAACTAAAATAATCAGGTTTAGTCCTTTGTTTTTTTTTTGTTCAAAGAGTTCCAACGAAAATCATCCCATCGGAGGTAATGTCAAATTTTTATGTCTATAGAACACATTACTTCTACGTCTATATCATTTCTTATTTATTCACTTGATCTTTTTTTCTATTTTATTTCATTAATTGAATTTTGTTTGTTGATTAACGCTGAAGTTCCGTAAAAACTCCCGCCTTTTTTAAAATATCATGAACAGTTCCCGTAGGTTGAGCGCCTTTTTCAAGGAAGTATAGAATAGCAGGAACATTTAAAAAAATTTGATTGGTTATCGGATCATAAAAACCCACTTTCCGAAGATCTCTTCCCTCTCGTCGGGATCGAACATCAATTGCAACGATTCGATAAATGGCTCATTGGGATAGATGAACAATACCCCCCCTAGAAACGTATAAGAGGTTTTCCCCTCGTACGGCTCGAGAAAATTCTAAATTTTGTCTATGTATAGAATTACAATATCAAATATATCCATCAAATCATCAAATTAATTAGACTATTGATTTTAGCCCTTTTTTTCTTATTCTTACCCAACAAAAAAATTAGTCATATTTGCACCCTCATAACTCAAGTTGGATAACTCTGAAATAACGCAAAAGAGAAACCCTTTATTTTATTTTAGATACTGCATCTATTGAGCGGTCTCTAACCCTTTAATTGCCTGTCTTCTTTAAGAATCCATTTTGATTCTTCATTCTGATCCAGTTGTTCAGACAATTGAAAATGGTATTTCCTTGTTCCAGGATCTTTGCCTTGAATCATTGGGTTTAGACATTACTTCGGTGATCTTTAAATCTTTCAAAATGGCAGCAACATACCATTTTTTGTGATTTCTTTATGTCAAAGAATCATACGAATGTTTGATTCCTGCGTAATACACTTTTTGATTTGATCGAAAGAGTTTTACCAATTTCAACAAATCTTCCCTTTGAATTGGAAATTTTCTCGAATGGGCTCCTTTTAATTTATGTATCAAAATATACTTACGAAGTTGTTCCAATTTGTTGATTGATACTAACCCTAGATTCTTGCCTCTGAAAAATAAAAAAATACTTTCTACTCGAGCTCCATCCTAGACTATATTCTATCACCCCCCCCCAAAAAAAAAAAAGGAGGTTACAGCGGAATAGAACAAATGATGTCGAGCCAAGAGCACTTTCATTCCTATAATAAATATATATAAAAGTGGTGGATGTAAGACTCCACAGCGGATCATGTCCTTCAAGTCGCACGTTGCTTTCTACCACATCGTTTTAAACGAAGTTTTACCATAACATTCCTTCAGTTTGGAACCCATATGTAATTGATTCAATTATGAAATCATGAATAATCATTGGTTCGGTTGGTACATAGTAATCTATACCTTTTTCTTCTATATGAAAAAAGGAGAGTCTCAGCAAGAATAAGAATAAATCAATTTAACCCCTTTTTTTTAGATTAATAGAATTTAATCTTGGAAATTCTATAAAATAAAAATAGAACTCCTTTTTTTATAAATTATTTTGATTTTTTTATTTATATCATCCGTTTATCATTAGTAAGAGAGAGATAAATTCATATTGGAATAAACAGTATGTGATTAAAAAAAGATAGATAAAAAACACTGATGTAAGACAAGATTGAAATTTTATGTTGTTATTTTTTCATATTTATACTGTAAAATCATTGTTATTTAACGAATTGCAACTGAATTCAATTTCCCATTTCATATGCGTGTTATTTGAACTCAAACAAATTTGTGCAAAAGATATGATTCCGCCAATTATTAAAAAATAATAATCAGATTCTATACTAGATTATATACTAATATTCTATTAGTAATCTTAATACAGATTATCTTAATTATTCTATTAGTAATCTTAATACAGATTATCTTAATACGGAAGGCTGTTCTAAAAAGCAATCTTTATATATATAAATATATTATTTTATTATGATATATATTATATATTATTATGATATATATTATATATATATATATAAATATATTGATATTATTATGTTAATATAATGATTATATAATAATATATATACATATATACTGGGTATGCTCTGGGACGGAAGGATTCGAACCTCCGAATAGCGGGACCAAAACCCGTTGCCTTACCACTTGGCCACGCCCCATTTATTTCTATTCGATACTAATAAATAAACACTAATATTGGTACGGGTTATTCGTCAACTCCAGTCTAAATATCTATTTTTTATAAAATGGATTACTAGAATTTTTCTACATGGAAACTATACACGTAGACATAGAATTAAACTGAATTTATTGATCATTACATATAATTCAATTAAGATATTGTACGAAAGTATTATTTATTCTATTCTCTTTTGATTTGAGATATAGAAGAATTTTTGATTGGGTGAATTCAAATAAAATAAAGTTTTTTCGTCTATCTTATTTTATTTTTATTCATTTTTTTCTTCTATCAATAATAACATATCTATAATAATAAAAAACTCAATTAAATTTATTAACAACTCAATCAAAATAAATACAATTATCCCCAAAAACAAAATGTTTGTTATGCTTAATATTTTTAGTTTGATCTGTATCTACCTTAATTCTGCTCTTTATTCCAGTAGTTTTTTCGTTGGCAAATTGCCCGAAGCCTACGCTTTTTTGAATCCAATAGTCGATGTTATGCCAGTGATACCCCTGTTCTTTTTTCTCTTAGCCTTTGTTTGGCAAGCTGCTGTAAGTTTCCGATGATATTTTTAATTTTAATAAAGTCCCAGACAAATTCATGATTTATTCGAAAAAAAAAAAATCGGGTATGTAGTATAGTAGTATAAAAGTGGAGAATCTATTCTCTTTTTTCCTAAAAAAATCTTGGAGATTGTGTAATGCTTACTCTCAAACTATTTGTTTACACGGTAGTGATATTCTTTGTTTCTCTCTTTATCTTCGGATTCCTGTCTAATGATCCAGGACGTAATCCTGGACGTGAAGAATAAAAAATAAGGTTGTCTTTGCTTGATTTTAAACTGTTATTTAGTAAGATTTTATCTATTCCACTAATTATTTTTTTATTACTAGTAATAAAAAAATAGCTCTCGATAAATTCGAAAAAAAAAATACTAAGTCATCAACGAAAACGGAAAGAGAGGGATTCGAACCCTCGGTACGAAAAACTCGTACAACGGATTAGCAATCCGACGCTTTAGTCCACTCAGCCATCTCTCCTCCCAATTGAAAAAAGATAATACTATGTTACATTATAAAAAATAAGGCTTGAAAACGCCCGTCATAGTATATACTCTTATTTTTTTTTTTTATTTCGTCCGAAGGGTCTTTTTAGTTCCACGGCCCGGCCTGGTCAGTCCTTAGCCGGGCCCGCCCTTTTGTTCCAACAAATCATATTCCAACAAATCATAAATCAAAAGATTTAGAAAATTGAAAAAAAAAAATAATAAATAAAAAAAATATCAATATCTATGATATAGAATCAAATGGTAGAGAATCAACGTGCTATTTCTTTCTTAGTTAGTCCTTTTATTCCGGTTTAAATAAGAAAAAGGAACTCTCGTTTCTTACCACAATCTATTTTTGTGTTATGGATTAAGTTCGAGACAAAAACCTCGGGCAAAAAAGCACTTGTTATTTAGTTATTAAAATGAATACTCGTTTCCAAATCTCATTAGGTCCTCTGATACAAATACAAAAGGTAAACGCTCTAGTTTTCATAATTTTTTTCTGATGTTTTGGTTTTGTGATTAAGGTCGACAAAAGGTCCATTTAGATACAATAATCTGATTGTAGCGGGTATAGTTTAGTGGTAAAAGTGTGATTCGTTCTTTAATCCTTTATATAGTTAAAGGGTCTTTCGGTTTGATTAATATTCATTCCGAACAAAAACTTTAGTTCTTAAAAGGATTGAATCCTTTCCCTCTCAATGAAAAATTCGAGGAATAATATAAATTCTCGTGATTTTTATCCACGAATCAATTTTAAATTGAAAAATTGGATTATAAGATTACGAAACATAATTTTTTTATTGGATCAATACTTCCAATTGAATGAGTATAAGTAAAGGACCCATGGATAAAGATAAAACGCGTATTTCTAATCGTAACTAAATCTTCAATTTTTCATTTCTGTAGGGGAAATTGAAGCAAAACAGCTATTAAACAATGTCTTTGGTTTATTAAAGACATCGATAAATTGTTTTAGCTCGGTGGAAACAAAATGCTTTTCCTAAGGATTCTTTCAAATAGAAGTAGAGAACGAAGTAACTAGAAAGATTGTTAGAATATAACACCCCTTTCTATAGGGATCGTCTAGAAAGCGGGTTGTTCTGAATAGATTCAGACATAAAAGCTGACATAGACGTTATGGGTCAGATTTTTTATTTCGTTCATATCTGAATCTGGGAATTTATCCACCTTCCATAAAGGAGCTGAATGAAACCAAAGTTTCACGTTCAGTTTTGAATTAGAGACGTTAAAAATTATGAATCAACGTCGACTATAACCCCTAGCCTTCCAAGCTAACGATGCGGGTTCGATTCCCGCTACCCGCTTTGACTTTATTTTACTTTTTTTACTTTATCGTTATAATTTAAAATATTTAAAATATTTAAATAAAATTAAATAAAATAAGGTTGAATGAATCGAATTAATGTAATACATCATTGACTTGAATACTAAATTGGTTGAATTCTTTCAACCACTTTTCCGAACAAGAAATATGAAAATTGGAGTGAAAAGCGTCCATTGTCTAATGGATAGGACAGAGGTCTTCTAAACCTTTGGTATAGGTTCAAATCCTATTGGACGCAGTTTATTTCCATATGTATATATATATACATTTTATTTCGATGTCTATGTCAAGAAATAAGAAAAATATTTTGAATAACTTGAATAAGAGACGTTCGTATTCCATATTAATTATTTC